GCAGTAAGAATAAGAAGCCCCTTTAACATCTCTTCATCTTCATCTGCAAAGAATTCTCGATGTGAAAAGACAGAGACAAAGGGATCATCTTTGAATAGGGAAAAGAGTGGATCCGGGGGGTCCCAAATGAATTGGCTTATTCGAAAAAAGCCTTGTTCTTTGGAAAATCTAGCTCGTGGCGGGTACTGCATGGTTTCACTCTGCAAGAACTCCGAATCCCCCTCTTGACGCTCATCCTCCTCTTGAAGCTCATCCTCCTCTTGAAGCTCATCCTTTTCATCATAAAGGATCCCCCGACCGGCCCAATAGGGAAATCCCAATTCATTGGGCCTTTCGATACAATCAAATAGAAATTCCCAAGGGCGCCATATTCTAGGAGCCCAGTCTATGTGATCGAAGAAACCCTCCTCTATTTCCCCTTCTTCAAACTCCGATTCGTATTTTTGATAGAGAAATTTCTGATCAACGATAGAACAAGATCCATTTTGCATCATATATAAGGGATTCCTTGGTTCGGGCCGAAGAAGGAATTTCACTCGATCATTATCAAACCGACTGCAATCTCTTTCTGTCCGCGAGGATGCCATCAGAGCGCCTTCTATTTCTACTAGGCCATGAACTAGATCAGAATCATTCTCAACGAACCGATAAGAAGTGATCCTATTTTTTTCATCGGGTCCGGGTAGAGACCAAAGGTCTTGAGCGACCGATCCGGCAGAACAACTCAAAAGATAAAGAAGTATCGTTAATTTCTTCATGCTCGTTCCAAGTTCGAAGTACCATTTGTACAAATAAGGATCCCCTTCTTCACACAATTGCTTCTTTATATAGATAGATATAGGATCTAGGAGGCAATTTCCTAGAAGTACTTTTTGCACAACAGCCCTTCCTATCTGATAGAAAAGGATCCCGTGATCCTGAACCGGTATTACATGGGCTCGCAAATCCCAAGTTTGTCTATGAAGAGCAGATCTAATTGTATTAGTGTCTAGAATTGATTTCTTCTGTGTAATACTAATGGATAGGGCCTCATTGGCAAGTGCTCCAAGATCTCGTGCATTGGAACCCATGGCTGTGGACCCGAATCGATTAGTATGGAACATTTTCTTTTCCAAGTGAAATCCCCTAGTATATGAAAGAGTGAAAAAGCGCTTTCGTTGTTGTGGAATAAGAAGCCTTCGTATCTTAATACATGTATTGAATTGATTCGGGGCTATTAGAGCGGGATCCACTTTTTGGGGAATATGAGTCGAAGCAATAACAAGAATATTTCTAGTAGAACATCTTTCACAATCCCTGGAGAGATAGTTCACTAATAGACCGAGGGATAAGTCCTTCGACTCATTCATATCCAGATCATGAATGTCTGGAATCCATATTATGCAAGGAGACATTGCTTTTGCTAATTCGAAGTGAAGGGTGATAAAAAATCGGTCTACTTCCGCCAGCAGTTCAATATTGGTGAACTCATTCATCACATCCTCAGCTAGCCACTCTATACGCCGCAACTCCCTATCAAGGTCACTAGTATCAATATCGTCACTAGCATCAATAGAGTCACTAGCATCAATAGAGTCACTAACATCATAGTCACTCTCATCCTCCTCATCAAGAACAAACTCCCTAGGCTTGCTATCCGGGAACTTGTTCAGAAATACTGTAATGAAAGGAAGATAGGAGTTTGTCGTTAGGTATTTGACCAAATAGGATCGTCCGCTTCCTATAGAACCTATCACTAAAATACCCCTAGAGGGGGATAAGGCTAAGCGGAGCGAAAAGGGTTTTCCACGAGACGGGAAATGAAAACTATTAGCCCCACACGAAGTTTGTGAATAAGTGATTGTCTGATAATTAGCAAGGAATATCCGCCTTTCTGCTAAACAGGATGTATTGAACTCATAATTCATTAGATACTTTTGATGAATGTCAACTAAGTATCGTAAGTAAATTGCTCCCGGTTGTTCAATCATTTGATAAGCAGAGTCATTCTTTGATAAATGATCGCTATGAGTCAGACTCAATAGAATTTGATCAATACTTTTTTCTGCCGTTAAGGTGGAGATGGAGAACTGAACCAAGAAGTCTCTTTCTTTATCACTAATCGAATCACTGTTCGCGAACCAGAATTCTATTGGATTATCATCAATCCAATGATCGCCCACGTTTTCTCTTTTTCTTATCAATGAATAGATCTCTTTACTTGTATGACTTAGATGTCTCGTATTTCTCGAAAAAATGATTCGATTGATGGGATTTGGTATGATACTTATGAGATCGATGAGATTGATATTCAAATATTTCTTCTTAGAACGTATAGAATATCCTAATTGTTGCAATTGTTGCAGAGCAACTAGAAAGAGATTCTTTAACTTTAACCAGAAAGAATTCAGTTCAGATGTGGGATACCTATCCAGAAGTTTTCGCAACTCAATCATGTATGATGGATTCATCAAAGATTTGATCTTTTCGAACTCTGTCTGTAACTCACTATAGGCTCGGG